GACAAATTGATTCAACCGAATCATTGCACAGAAATATCATTATTTGGTTGATCTAAGTTCATGCAATTTTTTATTTCTAATATAAAAATTTTCTTTTGGTCAATCGTTGAATAAAATCCATTGAAAGGGGAATCATTCTATAGAACATCTTTTTTATTTAATCACACGTCGTAAACATATACCACAAGAATTCTTATTCAATTCAAATTTAAAATTATGACTCCGAATATTTTCTATTAAGATTGGCTTTTCAATATAAAATGAATCCTCATTGAGGGGGGTATGATATAAGTGGATCAAATAGGAATTTTAGGAAAAAGATCTTTTCGATCTCTTTCCTTTTTTTTTACAATTCTCTACTCTAATATCGTAATCTTTTTTGCTATTATTCTATATCGTCTATAGTGTAGTTGTATATTTATATTGCCTAAGTAGATTATTTGTAGCCGCGCATACATTGACTTGGGCTAAGCCCCCCAAAAGAATCTTTCGAAAACTAGTCAATGATGGCCCTCCATGGATTCACCTATATAAGCCGCGGCTAAAGTTGCAAAAATCAGAGCTTGAATACCACTTGTAAATAATCCAAGGAACATCACAGGTATAGGAACCACTGAAGGTACTAAAGAAACAAGAACAACAACTACTAATTCATCAGCTAATATATTTCCGAAAAGTCGAAAACTAAGTGATAACGGCTTTGTGAAATCTTCTAATATGTTAATAGGTAAAAGGATTGGAGTTGGTTGAATATATTTCCCAAAATAACCTAATCCCCTTTTACTAAGACCTGCATAGAAATATGCCACTGACGTGAGTAGAGCTAAAGCAACAGTAGTATTTATATCATTCGTGGGTGCGGCTAACTCTCCATGAGGTAATTGTATGATTTTCCAAGGTAAAAGAGCTCCTGACCAATTAGAAACAAAAATAAATAGAAACATAGTTCCAATAAAAGGAACCCAAGGACCGTATTCTTCTCCAATTTGAGTTTTACTCACATCTCGAATGAATTCAAGGACATATTCGAAGAAATTCTGGCTGCCGGTCGGAATAGTTTGTGGGTTCCGAACAGCTATAGTGGCTGAACCTAATAAGATAGCAATTACAACCCACGAAGTAATAAGGACTTGGCCGTGGACTTGGAACCCGCCTATTTTCCAATAGAAATGTTGGCCTACCTCTACGCCGGATATATCGTATAACCCTTTTAGTGTCTCGATGGAACATGATAGAACATTCATATTGACCTCTGAGAAAAATCAGACTTTAAACGAAATTATTTTGATTCAATCATCTCTTTCTCCACTTGACTACTTGAATCGTCTATTTTCAATAGCAACTAATCACATAATATCCCCAGATATTTTGATCTCTTTTTTGAGATTGAGAAAAAGTAGTAGAAGTAGATTCCAAAAATCTATGAAGTTTCCGAAAGAGGTTATTTTTCTTATTATTAATTACGGATTTCTTATATAGCTAGAGCGGCCCTCACAAATTGCGAATACTAATTTGTTAAGAATTAATCGGATTGAAGAGATAGCGTCGTCGTTCGCTGGAATCGAAAGATCTGCGAGATCGGGGTCACAATTCGTATCGATTAAACAAATTGTTGGAATTCCCAAAGTGATACATTCTCGAAGGGCCGTATATTCTTCGTGCTGATCAACGACAATTACAATATCGGGTAACCCCGTCATATATTTAATCCCGCCCAGATATCTTTGCAAGTGAGATAATTGCCTTTTCAACATAGCCGCGTCTCTTTTCGGAAGACGATTAAGTCGCCCCGTTTTTTGTTCCGTTCTCAAGTTTCTAAACTTATGAAGTCTCGTTTCTGTAGTGGACCAATTGGTTAACATACCGCCAGGCCATTTTTTATTAACATAATGACACCGAGCCCGTATCGCAGCCCGTGCTACTGAATCCGCTGCTTTTTTTTTAGTGCCAACAATTAAGAATTGTTTTCCCCTACTCGCTGCATCAAAAACCAAATTACAAGCTTCTGATAAAAAACGAGCAGTTCTAGTAAGATTTGTAATATGAATACCTTTACGCTTTGCAGAAATATAAGGTGCCATTTTAGGATTCCATTTCCTAGTCCCATGGCCAAAATGAACTCCTGCCTGCATCATCTCTTCCAAATTGATGTTCCAATACCTTCTGGTCATTTATCCCCCACCGCCCCTTTTAAAAAAAGGGACAAGGTACTCTGAAATAAATAAATAATTGTTCCGATGGAACCTTCTATTCTACCGTAGATTAGCCGTAGATACACGAACCAAGCCATTATTCTTTTCTATTCGTTATTATCTTTTTTACTTGACTATTACCAAATACCAAATCAAATGACCGGACCAAATGCAGATTTACCCCTTGAATCTGCTCTTAGAAATCATTAAATGTTATAAATGATTGTTCCGATGTATCGTAGAAATTCTTTGAAAAGCAAGAATCCAATAAATTTTTGTGGTGGAACAAAATATCTCTCATTTCCCCC